GCAAAATGAAGGTTGCGTTAATGATAAAGATCTCTGGAGAAACCGCTAAAAAAAGATTGAACATGTGGGAAGGATCCGAACTAATTCTGCTTTCATTTCCCCCGTCTGGGGCACTGAGTTACTGACGGTCTTCAGCAGGCAGGCAGCACTGACGGCTAGGAAGGAAGAGCACTTCCAGCAGCCAGACCATAAATGAATGCGTAATGCGAGTATGAGAGAAGATAGAAAAAAGGTGGCCTAACTTAACAAAAGTCAAATGCTTAAGAGAACCCCCCACCCTTTCGATCCTTAAGGTGGCCGAGAATCTCTTTCCAAATTGGCGATTTGGTTCGCCTTTATTTCGCAAATGGGCCAGCCTCCTTTTATTGGAGGCAAAGCGAGAATGGATATCCGAAAAACAGACCTCGACGGCCCTTTTTATATCATTTTGATCGTAAACTTCTAGGCCTAGTCGACCTGAAGTATGTAAATTGCTTAATTCCTCTATTATTTTATGGATTTTCCTTTCGCAGAGCGCCATATGGCGCTCCGTAGAAAGGTAAAGTCTTGATGAACGCAATGCTTGCCACTCGTTGTTCTCAATCTCGTTCCACAGGTGGTCCTGTGGAACCTCATCTAGAACAAGATGAGGTTCCGGCAGGGGCCAGGCTGATCCTGGTTTTCGTTTGCCTGATCAAGAGGAAAGAAAGAGGGCTCCCCGGAAGGGCCTGGTGGTGGATTAAAGAAGCTGTGGATGTCCCCCTCTTTCTCGCTATGAAATGGCATTACTGCGCGAGAAAGATCGTCCATAAGAAGATAGCCGAGGAAGAACTTGTAAAGAACAAGAACACAAACCATTTGACCTAAAAATCATCCTACTTTTATATATAGATTATTATGATTATATGAGAGATAGAAAAAACCAAAAATGTCAAATCGAGACAAAACTGAACATGGTACGTCCTTCCCGGAAATGAACTTGAATGCTGGAGCAAGAACTAGCATGAAAGTCGATCTATTACGACCCGTTTGTATTGAATTTGATTCTGTACTGTAAAGCCCAGCCCCTCTTAGAAAGCACTCACTGAGTGACTTACGGAATCCTCAATCGTCCAAGTCGTTAGATTTGAATGTGTTAAGCATAGTGCCCCATACCCATAGCGAAATGGTTCAGTTCGCTGCTCTTTCTGAGTCCTAGTTAGTAAGTAAGCCTTGTGCTCGTTCTATTATATAGAAGGCATTCCGGGCTAAAACCTCTAATCCACTCTTAAACCAGCTAATCCATAAGAAAGTTGACTTGGCCAACCCTACCTTCTTCTTTCTCTAGCTCTAGATCTAGGGATTAGCAGGTTGGCTTAATAAAAACTGACTTAGTCTATGAAATTTTATCCCCAACAAGGGAATTAAGGGAATGACTTCTAACCTTGCTTACTTCTAAAACCTTGCTTTGAACTTCCTGACTTGAGAGCGGGGGGCTGACTTATGCTAGAACGAGAGAATAGCTTACTAGCACCGGACTCTTTTTATGAAATTCTCTATCCGACTCTAAAACCCGGCTTACGAGAGATCTAGCACTAGATGGGACTCCCTTTCTCAAGTCCTTTCCCTTTGGCTGCCTTACTCGCTTACCTGGGAATTACTTAATAACTACTCTATAACCGCTTCGATGACCTAAAACCTTCCTGACTTTAGCTCTAGAACGAGAGTAGACTTGCTTTCTTATGCTAGAACCTGTAAATCTCTATCTCTATCACTAGAACAAGGGACTGAGTTCTACAAGTCTTCCTTGCTGGCTGGAGTTTAGGTTTATGTTTTATCACCTTCTCTATCTCCTGGGGACTCTCTTGCACGAGTGATTAGTTTCTTACTACTGGTTGGAACTACGGCAGGAGACAAGACAAGGGGGACAAGGGATAGCTTAGAATATCACTACTCCTAGCAAATTTGAGGGTTGGCCTACGTATACTCCTAGAAAGAGGGGCTTACTTGTTGGCAGGTTGGCTTCTTCTATCCTCACCTTGCTTCCTTTAGGCGTGGGATTAACTATATCCTTGTTAACTGGTTTGCTGGTAGAATGGGGGATAGATAGCCTTTGAAAGTGCCTTTCCCTTTGACTCTGCTTTCTTCTATTAGACCAGGGATTAGATAGTTGCCTCATACAACGCTCTTTGCTTAATTCCTGACTCTAGAACCAGTGGGAGAGAGTGGGCTTACTTTAAAAACTACAACGCTGACTTCCTCTAGAACAAGGGTTAGCGGGTAGGCGTACTCATTGGCTTTTCAAGTAACCTTCCTTCCTCCTTTGCTTACTTATTTATCCCATTCCTCCCTGTCCTGAACGATTCGCACCTCGATAAGCAGTTTATGTTTCCGAGCTTTCCTCGCTATCGAGGTTTCTCTTCGCTAACCTTTTTTTTTTGCAAGGAGACAAAGGCCTCGAATCCTGTCTTTGACGGTGATCATAGCGTGTCACGCTGGGAAACTGATCGAATGTTTTCTGTCTCAATGTCTAATATCTTTAACGAGGTCGAAATAGCATCACAGAAAGAGCAGCCGGAACCTACTCCCAGTTGGCCAGCATCAAAGCAGGAGCTTCTCCCGATGACACTACTAATGTGGAATACCAAGTGCGAAGGTTATCTTGCTGTCTAGTGGTACTTTCTGGAGCGAAGCTTCCATCCAAAGCATTCTTTCTGGAAATGTTTGTGGAAAGGTTGGTGAGTAGGGCGGCTTCTTTCATAGGAAAGTGGATGTGATCTACTCTTTCGAGAGAAGTAGGGGTAATTGCCATTTATTAACCGATCGAAACGAAGATACAATAATTGTACGTGGAACATGAGCTGTCTCAGAAGTAGTGCCACGAAGCCTTGCCTTGCTTCGCTTCGCACCTTGGATGCTGTTGTAGTTCTATCATTAGATAGGATGTATCCTTCTTTGAAGTGATCGTTCGCGCACAAGAAGAGCTTTCCGTACAGGCTGAAGAGGGACTTGTTCTTTTAACTCCGGCAGTTCTCTAAGCTCTCGGATTCCTCCTTTTCAAATAGTTCTTTCAGAATCTGTTGATACGAGATTGAGATTCAACCGATAGAAAATAGATGAAAAAAGTGCAGTCGATACAATACAACGACAAGCGAATCTGCTCTAATCTCACGGGTAGGTACTTAACTGGAGAGAGGGATCTGCGCTAGCCTATTTCGTTGGGAAACTCTACCGAAGCTTATGTGTTAAGGATAGAGTCATTTCACCAATACGGATAACCGACTTGAGGTAGTCGCAGACTTATCGGGTGAACACTTCTCTCGATTGACTATCTTGCTTGATGCGGAGGGGCCGGAACCCGCTTCTTCCAGAACCAAGAGTTCTAGTTTTCCTAAACCAACGGATCATCTTTCTCCAGAACCACCTTTCTCACAGCATTTTCGGAGCAGGCCTGTCAGTGCTTTCTAGCAGCCGTGGGAGAAATAGATTCGGTAGTGAGGGAAAGATCGATTGAGACTTCATCATACCTGAGGGTTGCCTTCTCTGACCTTCTTTGTCTGGGCAGTTAGCTATGAAAAGCAGCAAATGAGAGCTAGGACTAATGCCACGGTCTATGTCTTTGGAAAAGACTTCGCTAGATTGAACTCTAGGATGAGCATCTGGTAGGTCATCAATGGTCTCAATAGGTTGGGTTGGAAGAACACGATAGACCAAAGAACCGAAAACCGCTCCAGAAACATAAAGATCGATCCGTCCCGGTCATTTTTCACTTTCTCAATATGGCCAATCTATAAACGTAGAATCGTGAGTTTCAACCCCTCGAGGTGGTTGCCGGGTACCCAAACGCGTGTTTTTCTAGTCAGAATATGACCTTCCCACGCTCCTGACCCCGAAATGGGGATTCAATCGTGATTCTCCAGTTGGAAAATGGCCATGTCAGCGATCTTTGAAGCAATTAGGTAGTCCTAGATTCCATCTTTGGGACATCCTGACATTGATAAAACAACATAAGCTTCCATTGGGTCAAGTTTCCAAATCCTGATGATACCTTGCCTGAAGCTCTTTCCTATGCGGGAAATTGCTAGAGACAAAGACACGGCAAGACTACTTTACCTATAACACTTAACGAAGATCTAGATTCCCATCTGGGAACTTACGGTGATAAAGAAAGGAATGGGGGAGATGATGAAGAATATGCTAACATTTCAAAAACAAATGCTTGCTAACTTCCAAGCAGCCCTGCCTGTTCGAGAAGGGCAGCCCTCAATCTCTATGCAACCCAAAAGCAATGCAGTCGGGAATGGCCAAAACTCTCGTTTTCCTACGGCGCTCGAGAAGAAATTCCTCCAGTGGCCGACTGGACATAGAGGCCAGTCAGCATGTGTCTTCTCCATGGTTTCAGTCCCCCGAAGTGGGACCCTCATGCAGTCAGACAATTCCCTCATTTAGCCCTCAGTTTTGTCAGCATCCTCAGACCCAGTTCCAAGTCCCTCAAAGACGGATTCTAAGGTTTCTCCCAGGTTAGAGAACTTTCCCCGCTGTCCTTCTTTCAGCCGGTCCAAACTCCCTTCTCTTCTGGTTAGTCCTATAAATAGGTAATCGGATCGGCAACAGGTAACAGGCTTTATGTGGGTTCAATTCCTTGATTCCTATCCGGACCTGCATTGGATTAATTCCTTCGATGCTTGCAGGTTATCATGCGGGGTCGACTCAATATCGAGAGACTCACCCACCGAGGACTTTCTCGCACCTTTATGTCTCCATCTTTCGAGTCGAGCTCAATCTCTGGCAGGTATTGTTTGGTCTTACGTGCGGCGCATCTTTCTGGATGATGAACCCCTGTTTGAAGATGAGTGGATCGGGAATCTAACCCAGCGAAGAAAACGCCTACTTAGCGATTAAGTCAGGCACACTAGCGCACCAAGCAAGAAAACGGCTGGATTGACTGGCTAGCTTGCTTGACCGGGTGAGCCAGCATATAGTGCAAAGCACCTTTTCGGAAAAGTCCAGTTCAAGCAAAGGGAGGCGACCAAAGGAAGCTCCATGGATCGTTCCTAGAAAAACGAGCTTTGACTTCGTTGAGCTTCAAAGCATTCCCGCTCCCTTTGCAATCCAATCCCGGAACTACGGCTCCAAAGGATCGTGCAGTGAATGTATCGGGTTTGAAAGTCTCTCTTTCTCCTGCTGCCGTTGGAATTGTGTGTTCGTCTCTGCCCGAAAAAAGGGCGACAATCAATGGTCTTAAAGGAGCACCTATCTGCCTGACTTGAAAACAATCCACGCTCCCTCCGATGAATGATTGTTTGTTCTTGCTTGATTACCGGAGGACTACCGCTGGAAGGTGTTGTCACTGCGACTTGGTGCCTAGTGTGCTCTTCACGGAAAGGAGTGAAACGAGCAAGGAGGGGGGAAGGAGAGATGGAAAGGAAATGAAACATTTCAGAATTGGCTCTGAAAGACGCATTGCCTCGGTATACAACCATTCCATATTCATTGCCTCCTCGTATTACGTATTATAAAAGGTAACCAGATCTCCTCACTCGAGTTCTTTGCATTGGGCTCGCTCGGTTCGTCTGTTCATTGGAGGAAAGCTATGGAGCTTCATGGATCAGCCCGCTTTCTGTCTCTGATCCCCAATATGAGTGAGACCAAGATGGCTGACTTACGTGCCACAAATCAGCTGGTCATGTCATGGCTTCTCAATGCAATTGAGCCGTAAATTGCTACCAGTCTTCTGTTTATGGCATCGGCTAAACAGGTATGGTCTTATCTCCATGATCCTTATTCCAGAGGAAATGAAGCGGCAATTTTCCAGCTTGAATAAGAAGTTCCAAATCTTAGTCAGGGGGATATGACTGTTGCTGAGTACTATACTCAAAAAAAGACCATATGTACAGAGATCTTCTTCTCGAAAAGCCTCTAGTAAAAGGCGCTAACGCGCACCTTTGCGCTCATAACCTTATCTCGACAATTTCCAGCTTTTTTGAGAGATAACGCGCACCTTTGCGCTCATAACCTTATCTCGACAATTTACAGCTTTTTTGAGGGCTTTCATTTGCTCACTCTCCCCTCGTCCACAAGCTTAAATACACGTGCAACTGATCCATCTGCACGACAGCGCTCATCTACCGCTGTCAGTCTGTACCTATAGGTACGAGAGTCAAGCTCCCAAGCAGGAAGTTATCCAACGCAATAAGACAGTTTGCAGCTGTAGAAGCGGTTCCGGTCATCGTAACATCTATCAGGTTTTCATTCGGAAAACAAGGGGAAGTTTTTGTGTTGCAGTTCCAGGGAATAAAGAGAATTCTTGTTGTTTCGGTTCCGATTCGACGTTCTGTTCCGAAAGTCCGGTGGATCAATCTATACTTTCTGTAAGCGGTTTAGGCCTATAGAGAGCGAAGCGACAAAACTCCTCTTCTTGTTGCGGGAAGCGATCCGTACCATGTACCGCTTTTCGAACAGCCGGCTTTGCAGATCAGATCCGTTTCTGGGGATAGAGAATCTCTTTCCGGTAGCAGTAGCAGGTTTGAGACCGGGTGCAGGGGAGAGAATTCCTTGTCTGGTTTCCTCGCGTGCCAACCCAACTGATTCAGAAGCTTAGACGCTTTGACTGAGTGCCGGGTTCGCTTTTAGGAGACAGCGGTTGCTGGGCGCTTGGTAGATCAGATAGTTTTTCTTTCTTTTCTCTTTTTTCGGGTGCGGGCTCTTGGGAGGTCGAAAAGAACTCCTCGTCTGGTAGGCTCGTGAGGTCAGTAAGGCTTTGACTCTTTTTGGTTCGCTCTTTAAGTCTATTAGTACACTTAACTGTAAAATAAAAGGGTTGAACACTTTTTTATCCGGCTACACTCGTTTAAGTCATGTGAGGGTCAGTTTGGCAGTTTTTAGTCATACTTTGTATCAGTTGCATGGTTTTCATCAGAACATGGGGTATTTCGTCTACTTGGCAATGCAATGCAATGTTTTTCAAATCCCGTTTCAAAATCTTTCTTTTCTTGGATGTGTGATTTACTGAATAGCTAAGTGTTGGTAAATAGACGAACTGGCACCATGGAATTCGTTTGAAACATGCTTTCCATCTGAATTGCTTCCCTCTTCTTCTCTCTTCTCTCGATTCTGCCGTAAAGCTTAAGCCAAGTGCTAGCAAAGTTGGGTCAGAGGGCTGCAACTGCTCTTCTGCTGAAGCATGGTGAGTGATCTGAGGATCCACTCGCGGGTTTAATCCTTGTAGTGAGCACTTTTCAGTTGAGACCCGACTTCAACCTGTTCTTGAATCAAGTTGAGAATGGAACTGATTCTAATGAGATTGCCAATGAATTCCGAAGTGCTGCACTTACTTTCATTATCATGGCATGGGAAGGAACTTACTGGCTGATTGCATGCACTTCTTTCTGTTGATTATGATTATCTAATGACTAATCTCTCCTTCTCTGACCGTAAAAAGCTGTGTATCCTGCTCTCTTCTGTACTTATTTCTTTCATCTATCTTTGAAAGAATGCAACTCTTTTTCTTCTTTCCTTTTGGTAGAGGGCGAGCACTCCGGCACGCCATTGCCGTGAGTCTGGTCTTAACCAGGACCATAAACTGGCCCCATTGGGTTTGCTTATTCAGAAACCGGGTTTCTGAAGGCTTACCCAATGCAATGAGGGAAGAGGTGAAGCCTGCCTTTCAGGTGTAAATCTGAGAAGTCAACAGAGATCTAATCGGGAGTTCTTCCTCAGTAGCTCAGTGGGTGAGAAGGGATGTCATAATTGGTTGAATAAGAAAAGACCTGCAGAATCAGAAGAAGGTATTGACTCCACAGGAGTGAAGGTATTATCGATATGAGGATCAGAAGTATGGGGGATTTATCAACAGATGGATAAGTTAGATTCCGGGACGCCGAGAATGAAATTGATAGTTGGAATTCCATGATTTCAATGATACAGTTATTATAAAAGAAAGGTTCAACAGATAAGATAATAGTGAATTCATAGAGGGATTGACACGTAGGATATAGACCTAAATAGATAAGAAGAGATTCCTCCCCCTCCTACTTCTACTATGACTCTTACTCCTAGGTTTCCCTCCTCCTACAGCTTGCTTTGGTACCATAGGGAGAATAGGAAATCAAGTCAGACAACTATTAGAGGGCTTCCTTCCTCCTATAGATAAGGGACTAATTGCTCTAACCCGGCAGAACTGGCCCCCTTGCTTGAGTACCGCAGGTAGCGGCATAAGCATTTGTAGTTAGATTAGTCCTTACTCCCCTTGCCCGGATCCTTTCACCTACTCACCTATTTCCCTCTTGCTTGTGTCCCTTGCTTCAACACAAAGGAAAAGCGCATGGGACTCCTCCTATAATAACCATAATCCAGCTAGATTGATTCTGAGTCAACTAGGAGGAAGTCCAGATAACCTGATTAGAATTTAGAAATCCATAATTCACTCAACTCAATTCATCGAGAGCAACTATTGATTCCGTCAATCAAATCAATGAGAGGAAAGGATTTCAAAGTCGACTATCAAATCTATCGCTCAATCAATCGATGGTTCATCGGAGTCTAATCAGGATTCCTTCAAGTCAAGTAAACCACGTAATTCGGGGTTGACTAAGAATGACTTCAGTAATTCAATCGAGAGATCTTTTTAGTATACTGATGATTCATCAATACAAAAGGAGTTCAATGACCATAAATCAATGAATTGGCGATGATTGGTTGTGCTTTGAATACCCACCATTTCTGTCTCCTCTGGGTTGGTTTCTTTCTGGCATCGTACCCACTACCACACGCATATGACCTACCTAACGCTTCACATTGGCCCCCCTTCCTCCTTTTCCTCTTTCTCATTCGAGTACATGAATGACCTATACAACCTGATTCAAAGGTCGAGCAATAGCGAGTCTTATCGATGGGTTGAGTACGATCAATACTATTTCCTTCCCGTTATTATATAATAGTCATAATCGATGTGGGTTTTTGCATGCCTATCTCCCGTAATGGCGGCACGGTAGAATCTTTTCATGAGCAACACTCATCTACATGCGCGATGGAAGCTGTGGCTAGCTTCCTTTCCCGCTCCCCCCTATCCCCTCTTTCTATCCAATAATCCCTGCCGGGTTAGGGAATAGATCAAATCCGGTTGACTAACCGGAAAAAATATGCCCTTGTTTGTGGGGCAGGGCATTAGTTGGAGGCCATATCGATGGGAGAAAGGGAGGGAGAAAAGTAGCTAATGGGTCAGGTGCTTTCGTCAGCCATGCTCGAGGAGATAGGAATCAATGTTGCACTTAGCTCAACTTTCATTCCGCGGAGAACTATCTTCGTTAGAAGCAGCTAAGCGGAGTCGTCGGAATAGATCCGCATAGTGGGTTCACAATTGAGAATGGTATGGCTACCCAGAGGTATCATCGACGATGGGGGCTTAAGGTTCTTTAGCAAGTAAAGGTGTGTCCCTATTATTCCAATAAGGGATGATGATGGACACCAAGCTCAACCAATCCGCTGCATTCCACCCGTCGAGAGGCCGAAGTGGTAAATCCGGTTCATCGGGACGACAGCCAAAGGCAATCCGAAATTCGAAACAAAGGATATGCCTTTGATTCGGGAGGGGGATTGGTTGTGCGTGCTGACCTCCCCCCTTTGCATTAGTTTCTTTCTTATGCTTCTGTTGCTCTTGTTTGGGACGGTTACATGAGATCAGGAAATCCTTCTTTGTGCATGCGAAATGCATCTCATGATCCCTGGTGGCGTTGTACGATATCTTTCTCCGTTCGCTATGGGAATGGTTTCTTCCTATGTCCGAGACCTTGCTTTCCGCTATGCAATATAGTGCTACGATCGCATTGCATGAGAGAGGGCAAAGTAAGTAGCATGCGAAGGAGCTAAGATACGCCCACATGCCTGAAGAAACACACTCTTTTTTGAGCCCAATGCAGAACCAATTCCTTAGTGGCTTGCTAGCCGGCCATGGCTAATCAGAAAGAAAGCAGCCCTTACTAAATAGGGGCTTAGTTGGCTTAGTCACTTTATGCCGTCTAATCAAAACCTTTGGTAGGGAGTTTGGTAAGGACCGGTAAGCAGGAAGTGTAAGGGAGCGGAGCGACCGATTGATTAAGAATATAGTTTAGTCCCTTCGGTCAGCTCTGTAGGTAGGCTTAGGCATAGAGGGAATAATAGGATGGCCGATCTGTTCATCAAGCCATTTTTATACAATATCGATGTCGCCCCAACACGCCACGAGTTGGAGATTATGCATCAAAAGCCAGATGAGTCGTTTCCCACTTATGTGGGGAGATTCAGGGCCACAGCCTCCAACCAGTGATAGAAAGTGACCAGATCGACATGATCCTCAAGACGACGAACAACCCGTTGGCCAGTAACGTCTTGATGGGAGAGGGACTTCGAGTCGGGGAAATAGAATGGAATATTTCATTCAAGTGGGGGGTTCCCTGCAAGCAAAGAAGTATTCCTCTCCTGGCCGAAGCGCCTTCCGAGGGTTAGGATCAAGGGCCGCCCAATCCGATGAAGAGTGGAACAGAAACAAGAAAAACCACAGGCACGGGAACCGTGGGAATCAAACCAGCAATGAAAGACGCGCTATTTCCCCGGCCCCTCAAGGACGGTTTCATCTCAATCTCCATCGCCTGTGCTGTGCAGCAACAGCATAAAGAAGGACTTCCTATAGTTATGGGAACAACAATGGGAGCAGCAGCGATCAGAGGCCAACCAGACAGTTGACGCCTCTAAGCCTCCCATTGAGCCTAATTCTCCCCATGTTGCTCAAGCAAGGCTTCTTCCTAACTTTGCCAGACCCTCAGGTTACACCTGAATGTATATTGTCAATTCCATCAAAATGGAGGGCACACCACGGATCGCTGTCGGAATTTGAAAAAGAAAATGAAAGATCTTATAGATGAAGGAAAAATAGCTATAGAGGAAGAAGCCTGCGGGGAATGCAGCGAATCCCAATGAGAGAATGTACGTCTTTAAGGATCCACTCCCGAATCATCCCCCTGTTACATGCCCCAGAAGTCTCGGATTTTCCAGCTCCATCTATCCATCAGACGATGTTTGAAGTCGTCCGCCTGCCCACAGAATATGTTATCGATAGCGTGCCCTCTTCCGAAGATCCGTCTCAATGGATTGTGCCCAACCCAGCCATTGTATTGCCCCGAAGAGAAGAGGTTCAGCTAAAAGGCAATGGGACCAATGATGAGCCATCGATGGGTCCTGCTATGGAGACTCGAGTAGTCGCAGCCATCACCCTGAAGAGTCCACGGCCTGTGATGACCCTCACGCGGCCCAAAGACCTTACGGCAGCGCAAAATTAGCAGCAGAGCCTCGCTCTAACCCCTCTATCAATGATGTGACCCGAAAGAAAATGCGCATTTATCAACCCGCGCAGCTTAGAGGGCCCGTCGCCGTTGCGCCAGAGATTCCTCCGCCGCCTCCGCCTGCAAGACGAGCCGAAGTAGCCGAGTCATATGATGTGGCTCAACATTTGAAGAGGATTCCAGCCCAGATCTCGATATTCGATCTATTACAAACCTCGCCGCTTCATAGAGATGCATTTTTGAAAGTCCTGCAAAATACCCATGTCTCGTCAAGCACCCCGCCTGATGACCTGCAAGCAATCATAGGGTTAGTAACAGCGCCGCAACCAATAAGATTTACACAGGAGGATCCATCTGGAATCAAAATTCCACATGTTCCGCCCCTATACATCACGGTTGGATGGATTTGAGATCCACAAAGTGGTGCTGATCGACAACGACAATAGGGCTGGGTTGAACCCCCCTCACGACGGCCAAAATCCTGGGTCTCGACCCTATTTAGTAAGGGCTCGTTACGCAACACGAAATAACGACTTAATCTTTCATTTTCAAAGGCGGAGCGCCCGGATTCATTTTTCATCCTATCTGAAATGACCGACAAGACCAGACGCGTTGCTCCGGCATAACCCAGTACGAGCCTCAGACAGAGCAGAGCCCGCCCGTTTGCTGCCGAGAAGAAGAAGGGGCCGGGCCTTCTTTGAATGTCCGGCAACCCATCTTGATTTACTACTACATCTAGGGAAGCTCAGTTGGTAGCTAGTTCGTGACGTGCCGCTGCAGCTTCTTCCCCGTCGAGAGATCTTCTGGATTTTATATCCATATACATAGCCCAGACACAAAGGTGTACAATCCGGTCAAAACCTTCGGTTCGTCGAAGTTCATTCACTGTAGGTTCTCTTACTTGCTCTAGTGGCTGGCAAACGCCAACCGAGAGGTTGACGGGAGAACGAATGGCTCAGGAATCGACCGGTTCCGAGCAGAAAAGTGACGTTTATGTTGACTGCACACAATGGAAAAGACCGAAGTCTTCACCATAATGAGTGTGGCAACCTACATTGTCAATACCTTGCCAAACCAACTTACAGGTTTTAACCACAAGAACGTTGCAACAACGTCGATACAATGATGCACGTAAATCGCGTCCAACGGAAGCGGAGCTTCACGTTGACGAATGAAATCTACGCACCTAAGGATCCGACCATATTTAAAGAATTGACTAAGCTGGTCTTTCCGATCAGGCCTAAACACGAAGGCTGGAGGATCAAGGAGATCCAACGCCGTAACAGAGAAATCGATTTTAGCACGGATATACCACTTCTCGTACTCTAACGCAGAATGCACCCAATGGTAAACCAGAGAATGCTCTGTGAAGAATATCGTGTCATCATCTAACTGATGACTGAGATCTTCTGCCATGCGCTGCATGAAGTCCCAATCTGGATTACACGAGTCGAGAAGCATTTGCCTAACCATACCCATCTGATAAGGTGAAATCACCAAACCTTCCGGGAATCCAAGCCAAAACTCTAATGGCATTGGGCATATCCCACCAGGCGATAACGCCACTACGGAACCAGTGCCTGTTGTAGTTAGGATTGATGTGTTCTGGTCGAGAAGAATATCTTCGATAACCAGCGTAGAAAAGTCTCATAGAGACTTGAATAGAGGAGACACCAACATTCTTACACACTGGCATCCAAGCCACAGAATGACGAGCTGCCCGCATGCAGAGGAGTATAAAAGACGGGTCTATCACTTTCCTCAGGAACAGTTCTAAAGGGGGAGAAGGCAAGCCGAAGAAGACCAAACGGACCCAGCAGCCAACTCAAGAGCATCACGTAGGATCAAAATAATGCGGTTCAAGCACAGCAGAATGCACAGAGACAGCAGAGCGCCCGGAATCAGCAAGCCATCCAGGGGGCCGGGGCCGTCCCCCAACCCAGCTTCAAAAGGGTTATCTAGTAAAAGGCGCTAGCGCGCCTTATTACGTCCCTGGAGCTTGAAATTGGCTCCCCCCCTTCCCAATAAGGGTCGCCGTAACTTGCTCCCCCGTTTGCTGGGAAACAGGGATCCCGCGGAGAATCCAAATGGGATTAGATTCAGATTCAGAAAAAGCAAAAAAAGGGGGCAAAGTCAACCTAACCGCTTACCTTTTCGTAAGCCGTTCAGGCCAGGCCTTACTATAACCAACCTCACTGATCCCACTCAATCTTTTACACCGATGTATCGTACTCTCTCGACCAGGTCATCATAATGAAATACTGCTCAATCTTTCCGAAGTGAGAGAAGGAGGGAAGGCGCGCTAGCGCGCTACTTATAACATAACACTTAAAAACAAACGTTAGCGCGCCCCTATCACGTAAGGCGCGCTACGGCTTTCCCTATCGTCTAAGGGCTCGCTTCGCGAAGCCCTTATCTAGTAAGCCTTACTAGATAGGGGCTTTGAAGCCAAGCTTCAAAAGAAAGAAGGCGCTAGCTCGCGCGCTAGCGCCAGCAATGGCTTGAAAGCAGCAAACGAGCAAACGGAGCAAATGAAAGCCCCAGTTTAGTAATAAGGCGCTAGCGCGCACTTCGCAGCTAGCGCGCCTTTTACTAGAGGCTTTTCTTCGCAGCAGGAGCGCCTTTTACTAGAGGCTTTTCTACGCTGCTTGCTGCTCGCTTTCTCTCAGCTACTAGTGGCTTATTACGTGGTCGGCATTCCTACGTGCTCCTCCTTGCCCCCTACTACTTAAGAATCCAAAGGTCACCTTTGTTTGGATTATGTCGTGACGCTTTGGTTACGAGGCGGGGTCTAGGTTTATGGATGGATTCAGTCAGCGAAAGCCCCGTAAACTCAATCAATATCAACAACATGTCGTGACCATGATGGTTTGGTTAGGCTTGGTTGACGTGGTCAGAAAAGAAAGTGGGTTTCGGGGGTGAATTTTTTAGTAAACCTCCGGTGCTGGTAAGGTCGGGACCGTGGTCGCTTTATGATAAATGCTCCGGTTTGCCGGCCGATAAGATCTCTGAGATTGACCAGCCAGCTGGGTTGGTTTGGCTATTCCTTTCTATTGAAAAGGAGTCAGCTGTCTGCGCGAGTCACCTTCTTCTAGGCTTCGAGTCACCTTCTTCTAAGCTCCGCTGGACGACACGGCATTCTCGTTTCAATATAGGCCGGCCTTGTGATGGTTCCCCAGGATCCAATAATACCACTTAGGTCTACGTTGCCACGATATTGTTCTATGGAAGCGGGCGGGCTGCTTTTTAGAAGTTCGGCCCGGTTTTTTTTTCGTAGGGGAGGGATTGACCTTTCTAACGCATATTCTGTCGTACCGGCATGGCCCCACTGATTTGTTTTCGATCGGAGCATCAAGCAGCGCAACCCGGTTCTACTTGACTAAGCCCCGTGCTCGTCCAAGGAGGGAGTTTGCTTTACCCAACTCCCCTTTTTGATAACACAAGGCAGAAACCCCCGACCCGACATTCATTAGTTTCGAATGAAGAATGAAGAGTGCCCTGCCCCTCTTTTTTCTTCCCTAAAATCCTTTGATTTTGAAGTTGGTAAAGACCCACCCCTTGTTTCAGTCAGAATGAGTCCCCGGGACCCCGGGACATTGGCTTCCGCCAACAGTGAACTATTAAGGATCGCATCCCGCGCATATTCTACATTATAGCCTGCAACTGATTCAGCTTCCGCTTCTGGGAGATCAGACGGAGCTCGATTAGTTTCTGCTAGACGAGGAAT